CACTTTCAAGATGCCTTGATGGTGAAATGGTAGACACGCGAGACTCAAAATCTCGTGCTAAAGAGCGTGGAGGTTCGAGTCCTCTTCAAGGCATAATATTGAGAATGCTCATTTCATGAGCAATTTCATAACAGATTTCGGATCTAATCAATATTGACGAGTATCTTATCTGTTGATACGAAGTATTCCGGCGATCCTCACGATCCGAGTCCGAGCTGTTGGAATCGGCAGCGGATCACGAAATCTTGGTGATCTTCTCTATAGGAGTCCCTTTGGAAATCGTCCACCCTGCGCGCACCCCCCGAGTATAGGATTCAACAGGAATCGCACAAGGTAGATTGATAGAAACCTCTGGTAAAATACCCACCAGTACCCGTAACCCAGAAAAGAAAGTACATTACATTAGGGATTGGCGACTTACCCATTCAGTGACTTTGGCACTGGACGTTCTTAAAATGGGGTCGGGTGAATTAGAGAATAGACAGACGTCTGTTGGCATTCCAGCCTATCCGAAAGAGGATCGTACCTCTTGGTCGTGAATATCTGAATAGGACGAACCCGCCTACGTGGATATCTTTGCTTCGGAACAAAGCAATTAGAATTAGGCTCGGTCAACTGGAATGTGTATTATCCATATGGGAGATCTTCCAATTGAGGAGATCCATCGACCTGAGACGAAGAGAAAGGTCTATCTATCTTCTTTAGTTATTCAATGAAACCAATGATTCGTTATTGGAGCAGGTAGCAACAACCATTTCAGCGGACATGCGTATTTTCCGATGGATTGACATGGTTTCATTAGTAGAAATTGTTTGATGTAGCGAGTAATAGGCTCTTTCGCCATTCAAGAATTCTTGTTTAGGCAGTTCATAGATTTCAATTCTTCCATGTTTCAGCAGTAGCATATTGTTCCATGGAGCTAAGGCTAAAAAGATGGAAGAAACAAGTGTTTCCACGACTCTACCATCCGGCCAATTCTGTTCCACTTAATCCCCTTTTCATGGGCACATATCTTTACGGCTAAGGAATGGGGAATCTTTCTCCTGTTACATGAATCAAATGTTTCATTTCATCCGGGAAAAGCCATCTCTTTCTCAACAATGTCTTTGTCATTTGATCCAATAGCGTTCCGTTAGATAGGAACAGATTTGATAAATACTGATAACTCTCGGATAGAGTCTTAGAACGGAAAGATCCATTAGATAATGAACTATTGGTTCTAAACCATCTCTGGCGATGAATCAACAATTCGAAGTGCTTTTCTTGCGTATTCTTGATGAACCAGCGTTTATATATAGATGTAGGAGGATTTGTTTGGGAAGCAATGAGCCCCTTTGACATCTCTTCATCTGCAAAGAATTCTCGACGTGAAAACACAGAGACAGAGGGCTGATCTTTGAATAGGGAAAAGGATGGATCCGCAGGGTCCCAAATGAATTGGCTTGTTCGAAAAAAGCCTTGTTCTTTGGAAGATCTATCTCGTGTCTGGTACTGCATGGTTCCACTCTGCAAGAACTCCGAATCATTCTCTTTAAGCTCATCCTCTTTATGATAAATGATCCATTTGCCCCGAAATGACCCAGTCCAATAGGGAAATCCCAATTCAGTGGGCCTTTCGATACAATCAAATCGCCATATTCTAGGAGCCCAAACTATGTGATTGAATAAATCCTCCTCTATCTGTTGCGGATCGAGGGCCCCTTCCCCTTCTTCAAACTCCGATTCGTATTTTTCATATAGAAATCTCTGATCAACGATAGAACAAGATCCATTTTGCATCATATCTAACTGATTCCTTGGTTCGGACCGAAGAAGTAATGTCACTCGATTATTATCAAACTGACTGCAAGATTTTTCTGTCCGTGAGGATCCCGCCAGAGCCAGAGCGCCTTCTACTTCTAATAGTAATAATAGTAATAGGCCATGAACTAGATCAGAATCGTTCTCGACGAATCCATAAGAAGTGATCCAATTTTTTTCATCGTGTCTGGATGAAGACCAAAGATCTTGAGCGACCGATCCGGCAGAACAACTCAAAAGATAAAGAAGTATCGTTAATTTCTTCATGCTCGTTCCAAGTTCGAAGTACCATTTGTACAAATAAGAATCCCCTCCCTTACATGATTTCTTCTTCATATAGATAGATATAGGATCTATGGGGCAATTACTTAGAAGTACATTTTGTGTAACAGCCCTTCCTATCTGATAGAAAAGGATCCCATGATCCTGAACCGATCTTATCTGGGATCGAAAATCCCAAGTTTTTCTATGAAGAGCTGATCTAATTGTATTAGTTTCTATAATGGATTTCTTCTGTGTAATACTAATTGATAGGGCCTCATTGATAAGTGCTACAAGATCTCGCGCATTGGAACCCATGGTTATGGACCCGAATCCGTTAGTATGGAACATCTTCTTTTCCAAGTGAAATCCTCTAGTATATGAAAGAATGAAAAAGTGCTTTCGTTGTTGTGGAAGAAGAAGCCTTCGTATCTTAATG